CAGGATTTCGTTTTGCAAAACCTTCATTATTTGGATTATTCGTATATCCATCAATAAAATCCCAACTATAAATACTTCTATTTAAACTTGTTTTAATATATTTACGAATAATATATTCTACTCGATCTTCTTCAATGGTATTAATATAAATTATGGGATATCTAGCTTTTAATAAAAGCGTTAATTCATCAGTAAATTTCATATCATCGTTCTCTCAGAATTTTGTTTAATAAAGTACTATTATATTAATTTTACATAAAAAATTATTTATTATTAGAGTAAACAAAATTCATTAACTCTAATAATTTCTATAATTAACGTGGAATTGCTAATTTTTTCCGTCCTTTTTGTCTACGCGTTCGGATTATTTTTCTTCCTTGAGCTGTTGCCATACGAGCACGAAATCCCGATACTTTTAAAATCGAAGAACGTGTTTTATTTGATAAGGTACGTTTTGTCATAAATATATTTATTTTTTTTTAAATAAAAACTAATTTAACCTTTACAGAATAAAGGAATGTAAAAAATCACGAATTAATAAATGTCTTATAGTGATATTTCGATTTTGAAATAAATTATAGGCTTCTTCTTTAAACTCAAATAATGGATTACGTTGTCCGTAACTTCTCCAACCTACCGCATCACGTAATAATGCAATTTTTTGTAGATGTTCTTTCCACGCAATATCAGTATAGTAAAGAATAATCGTACGTTCGAAAGATCTAATTAAACCGGTTTGACATATTTCAAATTCAAGAACTTTTGTTTCATATGATAACCAAAATTCTTGGAATAAATAAGTTTTTAATTCAAATGAATCTAAACTATTTAAATCAGAATTTAAACTAACTAGTCTTGTTTTAAAAAGTTCTTCAATCATAGAATTAGTTTTTGGGAACTTCGGATCTTTTAATAACGTTATAATATCTTTTATAACTTGTTCACCATAAGCTAAAATAGTTTCACGAAGAGATTGGCTCTCTAAAAGTTTTCTACGCTCATAATAAACTATATTACGTTGTTTATTTAAAATATCATCATAATCAAATAGATATTTACGTCCATCATAGTCTCTTTCTTCAACCCGTTTTTGGGCAGCGTCTAAACTTTTTGTTAATAAATTTGACTCTAATGGTAAATCATCTAAAAGTTGATTCTGCATAAAGTTTTGAAGTTTCGAACTTCCAAAATTTCGAAATAAAGAATCTTCTAAACTTAAGAAAAATCTTGAAGTCCCAGGATCACCCTGTCGACCACATCGACCACGTAATTGATTATCGATTCGACGTGAGTTATTTCGTTCCGTCCCAATAATATAAAGTCCGCCTAAATTCTTAACAATTTTATTGTCAATAGTTTGATTTTTTTTCTCAAATTTACTTAATTCATTAAGTAAAAATTTAATTGAACATTGATAAGTAATTTTGGGAATTCTAATTTGGTCAATTTCATTTAAAAATTTTAAAATTCCAGTTGAAGATAAACTTAAAAATTTAGGATCATTGAGCAATGAATTTAAAACACTTAAAAACTTTTGTGAAGTAAATTTGATATCTATTGCTAATGGAAAAATAGTATTTAATTTTGTTAAATTAGTTTTGCTTTTATAAGAAACTAAAATATTATATAGTTGTTTTCTAACTTTAAAGGTAGTATTACCACCTAAAATAATATCTGTTCCTCGCCCTGCCATATTTGTTGCTATTGTAATACTACCAATTTCTCCTGCCTGGGCAACAATTTCGGATTCTCGTTTTACATTTTCTGGTTTTGCATTCAATAATCGATATGATAACTGATATTCTTGCAACAGATCTGCTAACATTTCAGAATTTTCAACAGTTGTTGTACCAATTAAAATTGGTTGTTTAGTATTTGCAATAGATTTACATTCTCGTGCAATCGCTGTCCATTTTGTTAAACTATCTTTATAAACAAAATCTGGTAAATCTTTACGAAGATTTGGACGGGCAGTTGGTATTTCTTCAACAGGTAAATTATAAATTTTTTCAAATTCTACTTCTGACGTTTTCGCTGTTCCAGTCATCCCTGATAATTTAGGGTACAATAGGAAAAAGTTTTGATAGGTAATAGATGCAGCGGTTTCTGTATTTTGTCTAATTGGAACGCCTTCTTTTGCCTCTACAGCTTGATGTAAACCTTCGTTCCATCTTCTGTCTGGCATAATTCGACCAGTAAATTCATCAACAATAATAATTTGATTATTTTGAACAATATAATGTACATTCCGGAAGAATAAGGCAGTTGCTTTAATAGCACTTAGAATATAAGGAATCCAAGGATCATTAGGATTATATAAATCTTCAACCTGTAAAATTTTTTCAATTTGAGCCGTTCCTTGTTCAGTTAAAATAATATTTCTATTTTTTTCATCTACTTTAAAATGAACATTTACCTCTAAATATTCTGCAACTTCTGCTGCGACAATATATTTATCAATACACGTCTCAACTGCTTGTGAAATAATTAAGGGAACTTGTGCCTCATCAATAAAAATTGAATCAACTTCATCTACAATACAATAATTAAAAGGTGGTAACACCACTTGGCTCAAGTTAGAGGCCATATTATCACGTAGATAATCAAAAGCTACTTCGTTATTTGTAACATAAGTAATTTCAGCTTTATAATTTTGTTGCCGTTCTAAAAAAGCCATATCTTCTTGGATTAAACCTGTGTCTAATCCTAAAAAACGATAAATTTGCCCCATTGAAATTTGATCACGACTTGCTAAATAATCATTTACAGTAACAATATGAACACCTTTATCCGTTAAAGCATTTAAATAGGCTGGTAAAGTTGCAACTAAAGTTTTACCTTCACCAGTCCGCATTTCACTAATTTTCCCACTATTTAAAACTAAACCTCCAATTAATTGCACGTCAAAATGACGAAGACCTAACGTACGAAAACTTGCTTCACGCGTAATTGCAAATGCTTCTGCAGTTAGAGCATTTAAATCTTGTTCTTCTTGATATCGCTTTTTTAATTCAAAAGTTTTATTTCTTAGTTCTGTATCAGTTAATGTTTTTAAATTAGTTTCCAGTGCATTAATTTGATTAATTAATGGTTGGTATTGATTTAGGCCTGAATCTTTAATAAATGGGTTTTTTAGCATTTTAAAAAATGTATAAAGTTCTACTGAGTAATAATATTCACTCGTTTGTGTTGCGCATCTTTATAATCAAATTTTACAGTTCCATCAATTAATGCAAATAAAGTGAAATCTTTACCATAGCCAACATTAACGCCTGGTTTAAATTTCATTCCTCTTTGTCGAATTAAAATACTACCAGCTTTTACTGTTTCCCCTCCAAATCTTTTAACGCCTAAACGTTTGGCGTTAGAATCACGACCATTTTTTGTACTACCTGCACCTTTTTTATGTGCCATATCTACCTTCCTTTAATATTAATTAATCTTTATTTCTTCAATAAGTACTCGTGTTAAATCTTGGCGATGACCTTGTTTTTTACGAGTTTTTTTCTTAGGGCGCATTTTATAAACAATAGTTTTACGGCCACGTAAATGCTCTAAAATTTTTCCTTTTACTTTTACACTATCTAAATAGGGTTTTCCTATTAAAATTTCACCATCATTATTTGCTAGTAAAACTCGATTCAAAATAATTTCTTTTTCAAGTTCTGTTGGAATACGATTTAAATCGTAATATTTTCCAGTTTCAATCCAGAATTGTCTTCCACTAATTTCTACAATTGCGTATTTCATAATTTAAAAGATTTTCTCTTTTTATAAAACAATATTACAAAATAAATTTTAATTAAGTCAACTTAAATTAGAAATGGATAATTTATAAATTTTTAAGTAACCATAATTCATTATAAAAAAAGTCAAAAGCTTTCGATCTATGTGAATCAGGATTTGTAATAATGGACAATGTCCTAGTTATTCTAATATTTTCAATTGTTATTATTTCAACAGTTTTTAATTCAAGTTCCTTTTCTATCGCTGACGACGAAACAAAAGCAGCCCCTAATCCAAGACTTACGGCTGTTTTTATTGCTTCGATGGAATTCAATTCCATAATCACATTAAATTGGGCCGTTTGAATGTTATTTTGAATTAAAATATTATTAATAAATTTATGAATTGTAGAATTAGAATTTAATGTTATAAAGTTTAAATGATAGAGATCTTCTTTACTAATCTTTTTCTTCTTCTTTTTTGCAAATGGATGGGACTTTGAGATAATTAAAATAAGTTCATCTTCAACAAAATCTTCAATTTCTAAGTTTTTTTTTAAACCTGTAGGAATATCTCCTCCTACAACAGCAATATCAAGACTTCGATCTGCAACTTTTTTTGCGATGATTCTAGTAGAATCAATGTCGATATGTAAGTTAATTTGTGGATAACTTTGTGCAAATAAAGTTAATACACGTGGCATTAAATATGCTCCAATAGTTTGGCTTGCTCCGACTTTTAAATTTCCTCTTTCACCGTCTTTTAAATCATTTAACGCCCGACAACTTTCTTCACATAACGCAAGTATGCGTTCAGAATATTGAAGAAATACGACACCAGCTTCAGTTAACAATATTTTATTACCAGTTCGGTTTAATAATAAAATTCCTAAACGATTTTCTAATGTTTTAATTTGTTTGCTTAATGAAGGTTGAGAAACAAATAAAATTTCAGCAGCTTGAGTAAAGCTTTTTTCAGAAGCAATAGCTTTAAAGATACGTAATTGTTGTAGAGTAAATGGAAGAACCATATAACAAATATTCGAAAAGTTAATTAAAGAATTTTTTACTTGCGGATGGAGAGACTCGAACTCTCAAAACAAAAGTTACTAGGACCTAAATCTAGCGCGTCTACCAATTTCGCCACATCCGCTAATCTTATTTGATTTGTCTGTATATCTAGAGATTTTAAATAATAAGTTCGGTTAAGATTAAACCCTAAAAATTAAAGTTATTATTAAATAAATTTAAAATTTTCTTAATATATATTTAATTTTATACTAAGAAAATTTTAAATTTATTCATCTACATATAGACGATATACAAAACTTGTAGTTTTACCTCGTAAAATTGATTTTGCTAATGATAAAGATTTTTGTGCTGATTTTGCAGCTTTTCTTTTCCAATTCGCTTTACGACTATTTTTTTTTGCTTTTGATGTCCGTTTTTTAGGTACAGCCATGATGTTTTATCTTTATTTAAGCTAGTTTTTTAACTTAGAGCTATTGTACAAAATACAATTTAATTTTGTCTATATTTGTACGTATTACCTTTTAAAAAATTACTGTAATTATATGGCTAAAAAGCGATGACTCAAATTAAAAAAAATTATCTTTTAACTTTAAAAAAAAATTACAAGACTATTTTTATTTTTTCTAGCCTTGTAATTTTTTTTTAACGTGACAAACGTTGGATTTGTTGAATTGCTAAACGACCAATATTAAATAAAGCCCATGATGCTGCTACTAAAACAGGCGCAGCAATTACTAGTAAACGAGTATCCATAACTGAAAGTCCTCTAGAAATGTTAAAAATTTAAATACAGAAAATAATATTAATGACTAGTATTATACCTAATATTATATATAAAACTTAAAATATTTTTTAAGAATAATTTTTTTTTACCTTTAATAAAAATTTGTATAAAAGTATGAATTTAACTATATGTTTTTAAAACTTTGGCATTGAACTATCTTCCCAGGAGGTCCCCCCCCAAGTATTGTCGTCGATTTATAACGTTTCACAACTGAGTTCGAGATGGATCAGTGTGGTTCCGCTCAGTACACTAAAAACACCAAAGCAAAAAATCTTTAAGGTATTTTTTATACCCTAAAGATTTATAAAATTCAAGTCCTCGGTCTATTAGGACATCTCAGCACATACATTACTGTACTTACACTTAATGCCTATCAAACGGTTAGTCTTACCGTGACCTTACTCACTTACGTGATGAGAATACTTATCTTGAGGTGGGCTTCCCACTTAGATGCTTTCAGCGGTTATCCACTCCATACATAGCTACCCAGCGTTTACCGTTGGCACGATAACTGGTACACCAGAGGTATGTCCTTCTCGGTCCTCTCGTACTAAAGAAGGCTCCTCTCAATATTCTAACGCCTACACCGGATATGGACCGAACTGTCTCACGACGTTCTGAACCCAGCTCGCGTACCGCTTTCATGGGCGAACAGCCCAACCCTTGGGACGTACTACCGCCCCAGGATGCGATGAGCCGACATCGAGGTGCCAAACCTCCCCGTCGATGTGAACTCTTGGGGGAGATCAGCCTGTTATCCCTAGAGTAACTTTTATCCGTTGAGTGACGGCCTTTCCACTCAGTACCGTCAGATCACTAAGACCGACTTTCGTCCCTGCTCGACTTGTAGGTCTCACAGTCAAGCTTCCTTATGCCTTTACACTCTAGATACGATTTCTACCCGTTCAGAGGAAACCTTTGTACGCCTCCGTTACCGTTTAGGAGGCGACCGCCCCAGTCAAACTGCCCGCCTGAAACTGTCCTTTGACCAGATAATGATTCAAAGTTAGAAATCTAACATTACAAGAGTGGTATCTCACTGATGGCTCCAATAATCCCGCAAGATTATAATCAACGCCTCCCACCTATACTGCGCGAATAAAGTCCAATTTCAATTTCAAGTTACAGTAAAGCTTCATAGGGTCTTTCTGTCCTGGTGCAGGTAGTCCGCATCTTCACAGACAAGTCTATTTCACCGAGCCCCTCTCCGAGACAGTATCCAAATCATTACGCCTTTCGTGCGGGTCGGAACTTACCCGACAAGGAATTTCGCTACCTTAGGACCGTTATAGTTACGGCCGCCGTTCACCAGGGCTTCAGTTACCAGCTTCGCTAATGCTAACCGACTTCTTTAACCTTCTGGCACTGGGCAGGCGTCAGCCCCCATACATCGTCTTACGACTTAGCGGAGACCTGTGTTTTTGATAAACAGTTGCTTGGATCTTGTTATTGCAACCTTATAGAATAAGGCACTCCTTCTCCCGAAGTTACGGAGTTATTTTGCCGAGTTCCTTAGAGAGAGTTATCTCGCGCCCCTTAGTATACTCTACCTACCCACCTGTGTCGGTTATGGTACAGGCATTTTTTATCATATGACATTGCGAGCTTTTCTTGGAAGTCTGACATACACTACTTCGACGCCTTAGCGTCTCGTACTCGCGCCTCAACTCAAAGCGTTTTCACCGCTTCTCAACATCTCGAACGCTTAAACCGGTAAAACCAATATCCGGCTAGCTTAGCCTTCTCCGTCCCTCGATATCAATAAAAAACGGTACGGGAATATTAACCCGTTGTCCATCGACTACGCTTTTCAGCCTCGCCTTAGGTCCTGACTTACCCTCCGCGGACGAGCCTTCCGGAGGAAACCTTGGGTTTTCGGGGTATAGGATTCCCACCTATATTTTCGTTACTCAAGCCGACATTCTCACTTCTGCTTCGTCCATATCCGCTTACGCTAAT